TCTATTATCAAAAATATTGTCTAAACAAACCTTTGATAAATTAAATAATAAATTCATAAAATAAATACGTCAATCATAAAACATTCTTAAATTCAAAATACAGTAGAAGGATTATTCCCTAAATAAATTTACAATCTATAGCCTTAATCACTTCTCAGCCATTCTACTTAAAATTTAATGAATTCCTTGTTAAACACAATACACGATATTAATAAGTAATACTAGATATATAACAACAAATCAAATATAAAACCATCTTTTACACCCAACAGAATTAAACTATTCCCAGAAACATCAAAAATTTCCATGCACCTTACAACAAAATGTAAATAAACTAAACTAATAAATTAAATATTTCCATTTTCCTAAATAAACCATCATAAACTCAATAATTTTTACACTATATAAGAAAAGTAAGCTAATGAAGCTTATGGGTTCATACCCCATTTATAGAGGAAATCCTCTCTTATCTAAAATAAATGGAATGCCTGAAAAAGGCTTATCGTGATAGGATAAATAATGTAAGAAATTACTTTCATTATATTTAACAAAACCAGGATAATTAATTTTCACAAAATAAATCCTATAATCTAAATAAAATATTCTATTTCTAATAATCCTATAAAAGTTACTATAATTTCAACCTTAATCAGAGGAGTTCTAATTTCCATTTCATCTAGTTCATGATTTGGAGCATGAATAGGCCTAGAAATTAACATATTATCATTTATTCCATTAATATTAAATAACAAAAATATTTTCACTACAGAAGCAACACTTAAATACTTCATTATTCAAGCAATATCCTCTTCTCTTCTTCTTTTCATTATTATAATAAAAATTCTAATAAAAGAAATATTCTCTATAGAAGAGAACAACATTTCCATAATATTAGTAATAACACCCTTATTATTAAAAAGAGGAGCTGCACCATTCCACTGATGGTTCCCAAGAGTTATAGAAGGATTAAGATGAGAAAATTGTATACTACTAATAACAATACAAAAAATTACACCAATAATATTAATTTCATATACACTAAAAATAAATATATTAAGATCAATAATTATTTTAATATCAATCACTTTAGGAGCTATTGGAGGAATAAATCAAACCTCTATCCGAAAATTATTAACATATTCATCAATTAATCATATAGGTTGAATATTTTCAGCAATAATAATTAATGAAAACATTTGGGTCTTATATTTCATAATCTATTCAACATTAACTTTAACAATTGTAAAGATCATTAAACCATTCAATACATCATTCATTAATCAAATCCTTTTGATAAATAAAGATATAAATATCATAAAATTCATAATATTTTCCACAATTCTTTCAATAGGAGGACTTCCACCATTCCTAGGTTTTTTACCAAAATGAATTGTTATTCAATATATAATAATAAATAATATAATCATAATAGTGATCACAATAGTAATAACATCATTATTAACCCTGTACTATTATCTACGAATAAGATATTCAAGTATAATAATTATCCATATTGAACCTAAATGAAACAATCAACACTTTATAAATAAAAAGATAATAAATACAACAATAATATTTTCACTATCAACAATTGGTTTATTAATATGTACAATAATAATTAATGTTTTTTGAAGACTTTAAGTTAAAGCTAAACTAATATCTTTCAAAGGTATAAATATAAAGGAGAGTAAGTCTTAACAACATTATTGTACCCTCAGAATTGCATTCTGATATCATAAAATGAATACAAGACTAGTAGAAAATTAATTATAAAATAAATTCTCAATTTATAAATATTATCAACAATTTCACTAAAATTGAAACGATGAATATTCTCGACAAATCATAAAGATATTGGAACATTATATTTTATATTTGGAGCATGATCAGGAATAGTAGGTACATCTTTAAGAATATTAATTCGAACAGAATTAGGTCAACCAGGTTCTTTAATTGGAGATGATCAAATTTACAATGTTATTGTAACAGCCCACGCATTTGTAATAATTTTCTTCATAGTAATACCAATTCTAATTGGAGGATTCGGAAATTGATTAGTACCTTTAATATTAGGAGCCCCTGATATAGCATTTCCACGAATAAATAACATAAGATTTTGATTATTACCACCATCACTAACACTTTTATTAATAAGAAGAATAATTGAAAGAGGAGCTGGAACAGGATGAACCGTTTATCCCCCTCTAGCTAGAGGTGTTGCACATACCGGGGCATCCGTAGATTTAGCAATTTTCTCCTTACATCTTGCAGGTGTATCTTCAATCCTTGGGGCAGTAAATTTTATCTCAACAACAATTAATATAAAACCAAACAATATAAAACCTGAACAAATTCCATTATTCGTATGAGCAGTCGGAATCACCGCATTACTATTATTATTATCACTTCCGGTATTAGCAGGGGCAATTACTATATTATTAACTGACCGAAATCTCAATACATCATTCTTTGATCCAGCAGGAGGGGGTGATCCAATTCTTTATCAACATTTATTTTGATTCTTTGGACATCCAGAAGTTTACATTTTAATTTTACCAGGTTTCGGAATAATTTCTCATATCATCTGCCATGAAAGAGGAAAAAAAGAAGCCTTTGGAAACTTAGGAATAATTTTTGCCATAATAGCAATCGGTTTACTAGGTTTCGTAGTATGAGCACACCATATATTTACAGTAGGAATAGACGTAGATACACGAGCATATTTTACATCAGCAACAATAATTATTGCCGTTCCAACAGGTATTAAAATTTTCAGATGACTAGCAACAATATACGGATCACAATTAAGTTATAGAACATCGTGCTTATGATCAATAGGATTTGTATTTTTATTTACAATAGGAGGTTTAACAGGAGTAGTACTAGCAAATTCATCTATTGATATTATTCTACATGATACATACTACGTAGTAGCACATTTCCATTATGTATTATCAATAGGAGCTGTATTTGCAATTATAGCAGGATTTGTACAATGATATTCATTATTTACAGGGCTAACAATAAATCCAAAATGATTAAAATTACAATTCACAGTAATATTTATAGGTGTGAACATAACATTCTTCCCCCAACACTTTTTAGGTTTAGCAGGAATACCACGACGATATTCAGACTATCCAGATGCCTATACCGCTTGAAATGTTATCTCATCAATCGGGTCATCAATTTCCCTAGTAAGAGTAATAATATTCATCTTCATCATATGAGAAAGAATAAGAACAAACCGACAAGTATTATTCACCACACAAACAAGAAATTCAATCGAATGATTTCAAAATTTACCACCAGCAGAACACAGATATTCTGAATTACCAACTATTAACTTTTAACTTTTAATATGTCAGATAAATGTTTATGAGCTTAAAATTCATATATGAATTAATCTTCCTTTAATGACAACATGAGCCAACATAAATTTACAAGATAGAGCTTCACCTATTATAGAACAATTAATTTATTTTCATGATCATACAATATTAATCATCATAATAATCTTAATTATTGTATTTTACATAATAACAACCATAACATTTAATAAATTTATCAACCGATATCTACTAGAAGGACAGTTAATTGAAGTAGCCTGAACAATTGCACCAGCTATTATTTTAATCTTCATTGCAATACCATCCCTACGACTATTATACTTAATAGATGAAGTAAACTTTCCCGAACTAACATTAAAAACAATTGGACACCAATGATATTGAACATATGAATATTCAGACTTTACTAAAATAGAATTTGACTCATATATAATTCCCCAAAACGAAATAAATATTAATAGATTTCGTCTACTAGATGTAAATAACCGAACAACACTTCCCATAAATTCATTTATCCGAATAATTGTAACAGCAGCAGATGTTCTACACTCATGAACAATTCCAAGACTAGGAGTAAAAGCAGATGCTACACCCGGCCGATTAAACCAAATTAGATTTATAATTAATCGACCAGGTATATTCTTCGGACAATGTTCAGAAATTTGTGGTACAAACCATAGATTCATACCAATTGTAATTGAAAGAATTCCTACAAATAAATTTATTAAATGAGTATTAAAAATAAGAGTATCATCAGATGGCTGAAAGCAAGCAATGATCTCTTAAATCAATATAAAGTAAAATAGCAAGTACTTCTGATGAAGAAAATTTAGTTAACTAAAATAACATTAATATGTCAAATTAAAATAATCTATAGATAATTTTCTATTCCACAAATAATACCATTAAGATGATTAATACTAATAACATTTTTCTCATTAACATTTATAATATTCAATACTATAAATTACTTTATACACACCATAACATCACTAAAAAAAACTAAAAAATTTTTAAAAACAAAAAAAATCTGAAACTGATAACTAACCTATTCTCAGTATTTGATCCTTCATCAAATTTAAATAATTTATCAATTAACTGAATTAGAACAACAATAGGACTACTAATAATTCCAACTACATTTTGATTAATTCAATCACGACAAACAATTATATGAAATAAAATAATAAAAAATCTACATCAAGAATTTAGAATACTAGTAACAAAAAAAAATACAAATAAAGGATCATCATTCATTTTCATCTCATTATTCTCAATAATTATGTTTAATAACACTTTAGGATTATTCCCTTACATTTTTACAAGAACAAGACATTTAACAATAACGATATCATTAACCTTACCATTATGAACAAGATTTATAATCTTTGGATGAATTAATAATACACAACATATATTCGCACACTTAGTACCACAAGGCACACCATCAATCCTAATACCATTTATAGTATGTATTGAAACAATCAGAAATTTAATCCGACCAGGAACATTGGCAGTACGATTAGCAGCAAACATAATTGCAGGGCATTTATTATTAACACTTCTAAGAAATACAGGAACATCCTTAAATTATTTATTACTATTAATCCTTATTGGAACACAAATACTATTATTACTACTAGAATCAGCAGTGGCAATTATTCAATCTTATGTATTCGCAGTATTAGGAGTATTATATTCTAGAGAAGTAAATTAATGTCAAATAAAGTCAATCATCCCTTCCACATAGTAAATCAAAGTCCATGACCCTTAACAGGAGCAATTGGAGCTATGATCATAATAACAGGAATAATTAAATGATTTCATTTATATAATCAACATCTTCTTTTCTTAGGAATTATTATTATAATATTAACAACAGTTCAATGATGACGAGATATTGTACGAGAAAGAACTTATCAAGGATTACACACAAAAATAGTTACAAAAGGAATACGATGAGGAATAATTCTATTTATTATTTCAGAAGTATTTTTCTTCATTTCATTCTTTTGGGCATTTTTTCATAGAAGATTATCCCCATCAACTGATATTGGATCTATATGACCACCAATGGGAATTTATCCATTCAATCCAATGCAAATTCCATTATTAAATACTGCAATTCTATTATCATCAGGAGTAACAATCACATGAGCACATCACAGAATCATAGAAAATAATTATAATCAAGGAATTCAAGGATTATTCTTCACAGTAATTCTAGGAATTTATTTCACGATTCTACAAATATATGAATATATTGAATCCCCATTTACCATTGCAGATTCAATCTACGGTTCAACATTCTTCATAGCAACAGGATTTCATGGACTACATGTTATTATTGGTACAACATTTCTAATAACATGTTTAATACGACATAGAAAAATACATTTCTCATCAAATCATCATTTCGGTTTTGAAGCAGCAGCATGATATTGACACTTCGTAGACGTAGTTTGATTATTTTTATATTTATCTATATATTGATGAGGAAGTTAAATAAATTTATCTAATATAAGTAGTATATTTGGTCACCACCCTTAAAGTTTAAATTAAAATTAAGATAAATAATAATAATAATCTCATCATTAATCATAATTACAATAATCTTAACAACGATTATTATAAGCATTACAACAATTCTGTCAAAAAAAATTAATGAAGATCGAGAAAAAGCATCACCATTTGAATGTGGATTTGACCCAAAAAGATCAGCCCGAATATCATTCTCATTACGCTTTTTTCTAATCGCAGTAATCTTTCTCATCTTCGACGTAGAAATTGCCCTTCTACTCCCAATAACCATTATCATAATACTATCAGAAATAAAATCATGATTAATAATTAGAATAATATTTTTATTAATTTTATTAACTGGATTATACCATGAATGAAATCAAGGGTCACTTGAATGAGCAAAATAGGGACTGTAGTTTAAAAATAACATTTGATTTGCATACAAAAGATATTGAACAATCAATCTTTCTCGATTAAATAATTTAAAAGAATTACAAAATATCTTTAAAATCTATAATATATTATTAACTGAAACCAAAAAGAGGTATACCACTATTAATGGTATCATTGATTCCATCCAGTTTAGAAATGTAATGAATAGTAAAAGCTGCTAACTTAATACTTTAATGGTTAAAATCCATTAACATTTCTGTTCATAATATAGTTTATAAAAAATATTACATTTTCAATGTAGAAATTATTATTTTACTATCAATAATTATTAGAAATAAAATTATGATTAATAATTAAAATAATATTCTCATTAATTTTATCAATTGATCATCACGAATGAACAAATAAGTACCTAAAGGGTGCATAGCTACGGTCTATGTATAGCATTAAAGCCTTATTTGCCCAAGACTATTAGAATCATAATTAAAACATTTTCTATAGTGAAAGATGTTAATTTAATGGTTTAAATCTATTAACATTTCTGTTCATATAGTTTATAAAAAACGTTACATTTTCAATGTAGAAAAAAAGGAAACTTTTTTAAACTTTAGCTCTAAGCTTCAAAGATATTTTTCAATATCTCCTTCAGATTTTCATTATGACACTCTACTATAAGATAAATAAAAAGTTAATATCAACTGAAAATAATACAATTATATACACAACAAAAAATATTAAAAATAATTTTAATCTATTATATTGAAATCAATGATTAAAACCACTTAAATTTATAAAGAAAAAGTTTAAATTTTGACCACCAAAATATTCTCTTCACCCATATTCAACCCCCTTAAAAGTATAATAACTAAAAAATAAAGGAAAAAATGAAATACCATACGTGGATACATAAGGCATAAATCATATGGAACCAATGAAAATAATTAGACTTCCAAAATTTAAAGAAGCTAATTTATTACTAAAATTCAATTTTGATACTTCATATCCTAATCAACCACCAATTAAACTAATAAAAAATACAAAAATCTTCAAATAAAAAGGTAAACAAACTATAATAGGAGTAGGAAAAATTATTCAACTTAATAATCTTCCTCCCAAAACAGATATAGATAATAAAATTACTATACTCCACAACATATTTAAATTATTCTCAGAAATAAAACAAAAAGAATTTGTATTAAAATCACTACAAAAGACATAATAAAATAACCGAAAAGAATAACAAACAGTTAAACCTGTAGAAATAAAAAATAAAAGAAAACAAAAAATATTAACATATCTTAAAGAAATAGACTCCAAAATTAAATCCCTTGAATAAAATCCAGCTAAAAAAGGTATACCACATAAAGCAAAATTAGAAATTATTAAACATGAAGAAGTTAAAGGTATTTGAAAAGTCAAATTACCTATATAACGAATATCTTGAAAATCATTTATAAAATGAATAATCACTCCTGCACACATAAATAATAAAGCCCTAAATAAAGCATGCGTTAGTAAATGAAAAAATGCCAAACTAACAAAACCTAGAGACAATACACCAATTATTAAACCTAATTGACTTAAAGTAGAAAGAGCAATAATCCTCCTCAAATCATATTCAAAATTAGCACCCAACCCTGATATAAATATAGTTAAACCAGAAATTAATAATAATAAAATATTTAACCAATCCATAAAAACAATTTCAAACCGAATTAATAAATATACACCAGCAGTTACTAAAGTAGAAGAATGAACCAAAGCTGATACAGGAGTAGGAGCTGCTATTGCAGCAGGAAGTCAAGAAGAAAAAGGAATTTGAGCACTTTTAGTAAAAGAAGCTAAAGCAACAAAAACAGAAATCAAATCTATTTCAAAAGAGCTTTTTAAAAAATCTAAATAGTAAATATAATTTCATCTACCAAAATTTAATATTCAAGCAATAACTATTAATAAAGCAACATCCCCAATACGATTAGATAAAGCTGTAATTATACCAGCATTATAGGACTTCACATTCTGATAATAAATAATTAAACAATAAGAGACCAAACCTAATCCATCTCAACCCAAAAGAATTCTGACCATATTAGGGCTAATAATTAAAAATATTATAGAAACTACAAATATTAAAACTAATATAATAAAACGATTAATATTATAATCACCACACATATAATCATCACTATATAAAATTACTAAAGATGAAATAAAAAAAACAAACCCCATAAAAATTAAAGATATTCAATCAAATAAAAAAGTTATAACAATAGAACTAGAATTTAATGAAATAATTGCTCACTCAATAAAATAAATCAAATCATTCACCAAAAAATAAAAACTCAATAAAATTAAAAAAATTCTTAATATAAACAAAAAGATAAATATAATATAACAAATTGAAATATAAAACATAATTTAAGACATATAGTATCAATGACACCACAAATCAATATTTTAATTAAACTACTTAAAAAATTACAATCACAATAAAATTATATCACCATTTAAAATAAATAAATTTAATGGAAATCAATGTAAAAATAATAGTAAAAATTCACGTGAATATCCTAAAGAACAAGAAAAAATCCCAGAATAATAAGATCCGTGTTGTCTATAAGAAAATAAATATAAAGTATAAACAGCTCTAAAAAAAGATAATAAAATTAATGCAAATATACAAAGCAAAGATCAAGAAATTAATCTATTCAAAAGACTAATTTCACCAAGGAGATTTAAAGAAGGCGGTGCAGCTATATTACAAGATCTTAATAAAAATCATCACATCGACATTCTAGGTATTAAATTTACTAACCCTTTATTAATTATTAATCTCCGACTACCTAACCGTTCATAAGAAATATTAGCAAGACAAAATAATCCAGAAGAACATAATCCATGACCAATTATTAAAGTAAAAGAACCACAATAACCCCAATAATTTAAAGTCATAATTCCCCCAATTACTATCCCCATATGAGCAACTGAAGAATATGCAATCAATGATTTTAGATCAGTTTGACATATACAAATAAATCTAACCAAAACACCACCAATTAATCTTAAAGAAATTCAAATAAAATTAATATTAAAAACAAAATTACCCAGAAAAGAAAAAACACGCAATAAACCATACCCCCCTAGCCTTAATAATACACCAGCTAAAATTATTGAACCAGAAACAGGAGCTTCAACATGAGCTTTAGGTAATCATAAATGAACTAAAAATATAGGTATCCTAATAAGAAAAGCCAAAACCATACAAAAATAAAAAAGAATTCTACAATAAAAAAAATTATCAATATATAAAAAAAATACAGAACTCAAAGAATCAAAAATATAAAAAATTCCTGCCAATAAAGGTATTGATGCACTTAAAGTATAAAATAATAAATAAATTCCTGCTTGAAGACGCTCAGGTTGATATCCTCATCCCAAAATCAAAATTAAAGTAGGAATTAAACTACCCTCAAAAAATAAATAAAAAGAAAGTAAATCTAATCTCCCAAAAACGCAAAACAATATAATCAACAAAAAAATAACAACTATTAAAAAAAAACAAGAATAATAATTTAAACGAAAAATATTTTCTCTAGCCATAACTATTAAAACACAAATCCAAAATCTAAGCAAAATTAAACCATAAGAAATATAATCAACACCAAAAATATTACCTAAATTACATCAACAAAAAAAGTAAGGAAAAACAAATACAAATATAAAAGAAATTATAAATAAAAAAGAATGAATTAATCACCAAAAATTCTGCAATAAACATAAAGGGATTAAAAAAATAATAAAAAATAAAAACTTTAACATTGAAATATATTATAAGACTGAAAATAGTCATTACCATAACTCCGAACTACAGAAACTAAAATTGATAAACCTAATGTACCCTCACACACAGAAAAAGTCAAAAAAACTACAACAAAGTATAACTCATAAAGAAACATTGTTAAATAATAATATAATAAAAAAAACAAGATCAAAACCAAAAACTCCAATCTTAATAAAGTAATCAGTAAATGTTTACGACTTGAAGAATATACTCATATTCCGCAAAAAAAAACTAAAAGAAAATAAAAAAATACAATTATCAACAAAATTATAATTTACATTATTCTCAAAGAAGAGCTTTATCCCTTTGTTAATATCCAAGAATAAAATTTTAAATAAATTATCCTTTGAACAAAAAAAAATTAGGTAACGAATTATAATTTAAAAATAATCTATTAAAACAATATAACTTAAAACTAAAATTAAAGAAAATATGCTTAAATACAAGTTTTAATAATTTAATAAAAATAATGGTATTGTAAACCAAAAATATAATTTACTTTTAAAACAGTAAATAACCTTTATTACCCCAAATTAATAAAATTCTTCTATCACTAAGAATAATAATCAGAATAGTCTTTACACAAATCAACCACCCACTTGCAATAGGATTTCTACTACTATTACAAACCATTTTAATATGTATAATAAGAGGGTTATTATCTAAATCATTTTGATTCGCCTATATTCTATTTATAATCTTCATTGGAGGTATATTAGTACTATTTATCTACGTAACAAGACTAGCATCAAATGAAATATTCATACTATCTATGAAAATTATAATCATAAGAACAATTATATTCACACTAATAATAACAATAATAAACTGAATAAAAATTAATAATCAAGAAATCATAACAAATGATATTATAAATTCAAATCTTGAAACACAAATTCAATTAAATAAATTATATAATAAACCCAACGGAATATTAACTATCTTATTAGCTTTATACATATTTTTAACACTAATTGCAGTAGTAAAAATTATTAATATTACAAAAGGCCCTCTACGACAAATAAATTAAATGAATAAACCCTTACGTTCAAATCACCCTTTATTAAAAATTATAAATAATGCATTAATAGATTTACCAACTCCATCCAATATCAGAACATGATGAAACTTTGGCTCCCTCCTAGGAATCTGTTTAATAATACAAACAATTACAGGAATCTTACTTTCAATACATTATTGTCCAAATATCGATAGTGCATTCTCAAGAATTATTCACATCTGTCGAGATGTTAACAACGGGTGAATAATACGGACTATACATGCAAATGGAGCCTCAACATTCTTCATCTGTATTTACTTGCATATTGGACGAGGAATATATTATAGATCTCATAAATTAAAATATACATGAATAGTAGGGGTAATAATCTTATTCCTAACCATAGCAGCAGCATTTATAGGGTATGTCTTACCATGGGGTCAAATATCATTCTGAGGGGCAACAGTTATCACTAACCTATTATCAGCAATCCCGTATATAGGAAATGATTTAGTACAATGAGTATGAGGAGGATTTGCAGTAGATAACGCAACATTAAATCGATTCTTTACATTACATTTTACAATCCCATTTATTATCATAGCTATAGTAATAATTCACTTGCTTTTCCTGCACCAAACAGGATCTAATAATCCTTTAGGATTAAATAGAAATATTGATAAAATCCCATTTCATCCTTATTTTACAGTTAAAGACATTATAGGATTCATATTAATATTCACAATATTATCAACTCTATCACTTAAAGAACCTTATATTCTAGGTGACCCAGACAATTTTACACCAGCTAATCCATTAGTTACACCAATTCATATTCAACCAGAATGATATTTCTTATTTGCATACGCAATTTTACGATCAATTCCTAATAAGTTAGGAGGGGTAATCGCACTATTTATATCAATTGCAATTTTATTAATTATACCACTACTCAATAAATCAAAATTCCAAGGAATACAATTTTATCCTATAAACCAATTACTATTCTGATTTATAACAAACATAGTAATTATACTTACATGAATTGGGATACGACCTGTAGAAAATCCTTATATTATTACAGGACAAATTCTAACAATTTCATATTTCATATACTTCACCATATTACCAGAAACAACTAAAATATGAGAATCCACGATCAAGTGATTAAAAAGCTTAAGAAAGCAAGTGTTTTGAAAACACAAAAAAGAAGTTAAATTCTTCTATTATTTTATTACTTTATTTAATTCAAAAAATAAAAGAATATAAAAAAATCCTAATCCCAAGAAAAAATAATAAATAATTTAAAGATAAAGGAAGATAAATCCTTCAAGCTAAATTTATCAACTTATCATAACGAAATCGAGGAATAGATCCCCGAACCCAAATAAATACGAAAGAAACTAAAGACAACTTTAAATAAAACAATAATGAAAATAAATCACAACCCAAGAAAATTACACAAAATAATATACTTATAAGTAAAATTCTAGAATATTCAGCCAAAAAAATCAATGCAAAACCACCAGCACCATACTCAACATTAAATCCAGAAACCAATTCAGATTCCCCTTCAGCAAAATCAAAAGGAGATCGATTAGTTTCTGCTAAACAAGAAGAAAGCCAAATTAAACTTAAAGGAAAACAAATAAAAATTATTCATAAATAAAATTGAAAATAATAAAAAAAAAGCAAATTATATCCGCCAACTAAAAAAACAAAAGATAATAAAATTAAAGCTAAACTAACTTCATAAGAAATAGTTTGAGCTACAGAACGCAATCCACCTAATAAAGAATAATTAGAATTAGAAGATCAACCAGCAATCATAATTGTATACACACCTAAACTTGTACAACTAAGAAAAAATAATAAACCAAATTCAAAGGAAATTAAACCTCTAAAATAAGGGAATAATAATCAAATTAATAAAGATAAAAATAATCTAAAAATAGGAGAAAAATAATAAGAAAGATAGTTAGATAATAAAGGAAAAATCTGTTCCTTAGAAAAGAGCCTCACAGCATCCCCAAAAGGCTGAAAAATCCCTGTAAAACCAACCTTATTAGGACCTTTACGAATATGAATATAACCTAAAATCTTACGCTCAAGTAAGGTAAGAAATGCTACACCAACTATAACAAAAATTATTAATAAAAAAAAAATTAATAAAAGAAAGCTTACTCTTATAAACATAAACTATCTATAGAAAAACTATTTAAAAAGAATCTAAATCAAATGCATTCATTCTGCCAAAATAGTCATTACTAATAATCAATACAAATAAAATTATTCAAAATATATGGTCCTTTCGTACTAAAATATTAAAAATTATTATAGATAGAAACCAACCTGGCTTACACCGGTTTGAACTCAGATCATGTAAGATTTTAAAGGTCGAACAGACCTAATCAAATTTAGCACCTACACCAAAAATTCATCTTAATCCAACATCGAGGTCGTAAAATCTTATATCGATAAGAACTCTCAAAAAGAATTACGCTGTTATCCCTAAGGTAATTTAGTCTTATAGTCACTAAAAATGGATCAAAAATATATAAATAAATATATAAAAATAAAAAGAGTTATATTAATCTTCCCATCACCCCAACAAAATTTACATAATATTAAATTATTAACCCACAAAAAATATAAATTAAATCAAACTCTATAGGGTCTTCTCGTCCCAAAAAAATATTTAGGCATTTTAACCTAAAATTTAAGTTCAAAAAAAATAAAAATTTAAGACAGTAAATACCTTGTCAAATCATTCATTCCAGTCTTCAATTAAAAAACTAATGATTATGCTACCTTTGCACAGTCAAAATACTGCGGCCATTTAAAATTCAGTGGGCAGATACTACATCAAAATATATACAAGATGCGATGTTTTTGGTATACAGGCAGGCAAATTAAAATTGCCTAGTTCCTCAAAAGAAAATAGCAAAAAATTAATATAATAAATATTCACATATACTAATTAAATTATAATTACAGTAAATAAAAAATTCCATTAAACATTTCAATAAAAAAAATAAAAATAATAAAAATCTAAATAAAATAAATTAAAATTTTAACATAATTAAACTGAAAGTTAATATAAAACCCACAGCAATTAATCTTAAATTTTATAAAAGTATCTATTAGAGCTAATCCCCCAACAAATAAATAATTAATAAAAATAGACTAATAATAAAGAAAAATTAAATGAAAAATATGAATTGAATTCATTTCTTGAAAAACCAGATATCATAAAAAACGATTAACATCTCATTACCAATAATTCATTATTAATGTTTATAAAACAACAACTAAAATGAACTATTAACTCATTTAAAATCGGGATTCAAAAATAAATCAAAAAATTCAATAAACCCTGATACACAAGGTACAATAAAATAAATCAACTTAAAAAATATTAAATACACTATCCCTTACAGTACAAATAATCTATAAAAACAAAAATTAAATCAATAATAATTACAACAACAATAAGATATTTCAGTAAATAATAACAAAAATTCAACAAAAATTAAACTAATAAATAATCAAATTATGTCGATCTAAACGACAAAGTTATCAACGTAAATGAAATTCTCAATTAAAGAAATAATTTGATCAAACCTTATATATATAATAATTCAATAATTCTAGTTACATCTTTAGATACAACTACTATGTTACGACTTATCTCGAATAAATAACGAGAGCGACAGGCGGTATGAACATATCCCAAAAACTTATTCATAATTACTATCTAAAATAATAATTACATTCAAATCCAATTTCATATTAAAATTGCAATTAATAATTCAAACATAAATAACAATGTAACCTATAATCACTTAATTATAAATTGCACTATGGCCTGAGATAAAATAAAATAAAAAACAAGAAAATTAAATAATTCTAAGAGAATCTCAAAACAAAGGCGATATACAAATAAATATATAAATCAAGTAGCCCAACGGGGGTTTTTGATAAAAATATAAGTTCCTCTGAACAGAATAAGATACTGCCAAATTCTTTGAGTTTCAAGAAAATAACAACTACTACTCAAGTTAAATAATTAACATAAAACAATAGGATTACCTAATCCTAATTTAAAGAAAAATTTCGCAGCCTAAAAATAAATTTAATAAACTACTTTAACTAAAAATATTCAATTGTATCATTTGTATAACCGCGGTTGCTGGCACAAATTTAACCGATACTATAAACATTACCAAAT